ATATGGACCGATCTAGTAATGATGTGGATTGATCTAGCAATGATGGAATCATATTCTGTTTACTGAATCACATGAAATTTTACCCAACTACATATCATAGATGGAATGTATGAAATACGTATGAGCGGAGAAATAAAGAGATTTTTCTACTTAAAATAAGATTTGTTTGCAACAGATACAAATTGAAATGAATTAATAAAACATTCCTGGAAACAAAATTATGACGCTTAAACTTATGGAGTCTTATATAGAATATCAAAAGTGATCCAATTTCTACCTATTACTATGATATTAGGATCTGCTGATTAGGTACCAGATAAAGTAAATGGATTCAGTATTTGATCTGTTCTCTATGAATGAGATAAAGACAGAAAGGAACCTTATAGAGTTTACCTTTTTTTTTTTTTTTAGGGCTTAACTTTTTTCGCGGATTCAGTTGTTCAAAAATGATTCGCAGAAAAGAGAGGCTTTTTTACCCATTTGTTAGTCGAATTCGTGGAATACGATTGAAGTGCACAAAAGGGGTTGTATTTATTAAGCACACGAAGACCATCTGCATATCGCTTATCCCAGTTCGACTTGGGGTAACGTGGGCCGTACTATTACTATATCATAATTTCTATTTGCTATTCAATAATATTCAATTGAAAATTGAAGCGCGCTAATTAACTTAATTCCCTGGGGGAATATCATATATAAATAAGATCCCGGATTTGGTAGATCTGTGTAACGATTTCTGTTCGGGGGTTTACATATACACATAATTGTTGTTATACTTGAAATTGAAAAGGATTCATTTTTTTTTTATTGATACTGATTAGTTGTGTATCAATTGCATTTTCTTATGCCATTAAGGAAACAAAAATGAGGATCCAAGAACTTTTCATGAATTAACAGCCAATAAGTTAATGGGTCCCGTTTTATTTGTGCTGAATTTTTTATTGTATTGTGTGACTCAAAAATTTTTTCTTTCAATAGAAAACGGGAGGGTTTTAGTTTTAGGCGGTGTGTGTTTTGATATACTATACAATTAATAGAAGGATCCGGCTCCAATCAAAAAAGGAAGGATTTTTTTTCGTTTAGGTTTATTGGGAAAGAAATAAGGAAAATGGGATTCAAGATGCAAATACAATAAAAAAAGGAAAGGGGTTTAAGTAATAACCTACCAAAAAAGGAATATTTCCAGTTATTTTTATAATTTTGGCGGCATGGCCGAGTGGTAAGGCGGGGGACTGCAAATCCTTTTTCCCCAGTTCAAATCCGGGTGTCGCCTGATCAATAAAAAAACTCGAAACCCCTTTGCTTGCTTATGCTTATATAAATAGCCGAATCCTAGCATAAGCAGAGGAAAAGGACTCGAACTTCCAATACTCGCTTGATTTTAAGAAGTTGGAGGTTAAAAGACTGTCAATCTTTGCGCCTGGGATTCCAGGGAGGATTTTAGTATAGGAAGGGCTAGGCTATCAAGACTTCCATAATGTCTAATGGCCGAAATTATATAGTTGAGTGGGGAATTGGTAGTTGTGGTAAGGGGTGGAAGATGCTTTGTATACAGACTCACGAGAATTTATGAGTGCTCAGACATTCAGGATTGGATGAATAATTGGCTTCTTTTCTTTTATAGATTTTATAGAATAAAAATAAAGAATAAAAGTTGAAAAAAAAACTTCTTTATTCGGTAACATCCAAGCAAGAATGTAATAGAAAGTCTCCCGAGTGTCTTTGTGAAATACTCGGGAGGCCATAAGGATTAGATCAAACAGTAGATAGAGATATGGGATAGATAGTGATCTATCTTGATTGTATATTGTTATGCTTTTTTATTATGAAGGGTAACAAAAGAAACAAAACAATAGGTCTTACTATTCCTCCATTTTCCATTAATAGCATTCCCTCGATAATTACAAGAAAGTAACTGTGTATCTTGCTTGTACTTAATGCTTCCAAATTCTACCAGAAATCATATATGAACTTGTTATAGGTGGAGTTATTGGATTGGTTCATCAATAGCCTTCGTTCAGAATCCCTTTTTGACTCTGTGCCATTGATTACATTAGTATTAGTGATCAATAATGGAAGAGTTTCTTCATATTCATAGAGATAGGAGACATAATTCACATGGATATAGTAAGTCTTGCTTGGGCTGCTTTAATGGTAGTCTTTACATTTTCCCTTTCACTCGTAGTATGGGGAAGAAGTGGACTCTAGGGTCATTACTAATTTACTTGAGTTGAGTAATAAAACTGTATCAATAATTTAAGTTTCATAGATTGTTCTGCAAAGCGTTTTTAAAGAAAAATATCTTCATTTCAAAATTATAAGGGAATCCGGTTAAGGTAATGTAATAGATGAGGAATAACCTTTAAATTAAATAAAAAAATATTTCAACGATTCCCATGTTCGTATTTTGAAAGTAAAAGGAATACACATGATATGAAATTTTTTCCAACCGAATTCATCCTAAATATTCTATTTCGATGCAACTAGCTTTTCACAGAATTCTATATGGATATTACAATGAGGAGCAACCAACCTCTTTTTTATTTGTTTCTCGCTTTACTGTTCAAAGAGGAAGTCTATCTGTTATTTATTATGTAGATACGTACTTTATACCGAGGAAAACATCGATATAATGTTTGTCCAACGAAGTACTACGCATAAATAATAAGATCGTGCGTGCGTTGGGCGATTCACATATTGCGCATTTACCTTTGTTTTAGATTCCTAGAAATATTCTTTATGTTGTATCGACTCACTTAATTATCATGGTTCACGCGATAGAAATAGGTGGTATGGACTACTCTTTTTACAAATATAAAGAATTTCCCATGGAATTCCTTGAATCACCTGAAAGTAGCTAAATCAATTACTCCTTTTCGGAATGCTAAAAAAAGATGACGACTGGGTTTATTTTCTATAATCTATTCTATGTCTATGCCCGTACCATATCTTCTTCCATTGATTTGATTATTTCGTCGGATCCCAGGATCCATATTGGAGAAATAAATAAAATAATAATAAACTAGAAATTTAGAACCGTAAGACATAAGTAGTCAAAGTGGGCAGTCGATTATATCATATTCATCAAAATCGGTACAAATCAAATGGATGTAGCATGCATGTAGCAAAGAACTCTAATTGGGGTACTATTTATATGTATATTGCAATATGTCATTTAGTATCTACGTATATATCAATATACATAGTACAGAGTGATCCATATTAATTAAGCCTTATATATCTTTGTCAAACTTTCTAATTTTATATAATAATCGATAGTGTGGTAGAATTATACACTAATAAATAGTGTGGTAGAAAGGTTCCTATATTTCTTTCTACCATACTATCAGATCTCATATACTGCTGATTTTAATCCGCTCATTTCATTTAAGACGTGGAATTTGAACCCCTTTACATTTCTTCCATTATTGATAAGAACTCAGAAGTAAAGCTTAAAGCTTTATTCAATCAAATTAATCATTTTGACTGACTGTTTTTACGTAAATAATAAGTAAAAAAGCAGTAGGAACTAGAATGAACAGTGCAGTAGCAATAAATGCGAGAATATTGACTTCCATAATTTCATCGTTTTTTTACTTCATAATAACTCGGGATCTAATCCCATAGAGATTCTAAATCTTTCTCGTGTAAATTCAACGGGAGGAATACATCCCGCTGATATTGAATCGGATCAATATCATGAATAACAATATCTGAGCTATCAAATCTATTCATCGTCGAGAATGGAATAGTATAACATAGGAAGATCTTTTATTCATACGGAATAAAAACGTAATAAAAAATGGAATTCCTGCTCCAATCAAGAATCCCCTTGAATTTAGCATTCTTTATCCATTCGTTATTTTCTATAACCTACCGTCTTCTTTAATAGAATCATATCATATAATGAGGTAGCATCTGACCCACCTTCCACTTCCATTGGTCACAAACAAACCAAAATAGTAGAAGTGAAATGGAAAAAGGAAGAAGAAAAGATCTAATTGATAAATTAATTCACTATTTTTTTTTTTTTTATTCTTTCTTCGATAGGCCCTTCCCTTTCAATGGGAATAAAAAAAGATTATTCATTCCCTCACTAAGAGAGGAGGGGTGGATCTTTTCTTTGTTTGATCTTTCTTTTATTAAAATGAAAATGCTCCTTTCTTTCCTTCGATTGGTACTGGGACACAAAAAATGAAGTGTACAGTTTGATAAATAGATTTAGATTGTTTCCAATTAGTAATTTAGGTTATAAAAAATCGTAGCTAGAAGGGGGATAGCTTTAATCTGAAATTTTTTCAAGGTAACTATGTTAAAATTAAGTTAATTTTGTTTGTATCGTACAATAAAAGAATCCAAATTTCTGTATGTGCTCTGGTGATACGGGTATTGGATTCCCTTCCACAGATCAGGAGCAATCAAAAACCGGACAAGTCAAGTAAAGTACACTATCTCTTGGAATCCTAAATATGGTGCTACCAACCATTGTAGCAATCCACATATGTCTATCCCCCACCGATCGGTACTAATTGATTGAAGTAATTGAAATTGCCATTATTGTATTTTCTCAATAAGAAATTAGAAACGAAAAATAAAGAAACAAATAAGGACCCTCTGGGAATTAGATCCCACTCCTCACCCCGCCCCTTGAAAGAAAATAAAGAGATGAATCAGTGGACTCATCGGATACTAGGTCGGGACTGACGGGGCTCGAACCCGCAGCTTCCGCCTTGACAGGGCGGTGCTCTGACCGATTGAACTACAATCCCAGAGAAATAAGGCATATAGCACACACACATATATTTTTAATAATTTTTTTTTTAATTTAAACTATTTCCATTTAGATTTAATTTAAACTATTTCCATTTAGAATTGTCGTATTGTAACAGAGAAAAAGGTGATATATTAATATTAATATCCACACGGATATGGGCTTTAGTGAGAACGACAGGGATTACTAGTAATCCTATTGTCAAATCGTGTGAAATCTATTGATAAGA